TAAAAACAGTTAGTCAAAATGATTAATTCATTTGAATTTTCAAATGAATTTGAATAAAACTTTCCTTCTGAGTTCTTATCAAAAATTGACGAAGTCAAATGAAAAGGATTCCAATTTCGCGTCTTAACTTAAATGAAATGAGGGGACTTTAATCGGCAGTATTCTATTAATTTGATAGTATGGTAAGAAAGAAATAGATGAATCCTTCTTTCTACCATACTATCGATCTCTTATTCTATAAAGTTTTAATCTAGAATCAAGATAGATTCTATAGATCAATCTACAAATTCTGATCATGTAATATATTCTATTAATTCCATATATTGTATGGAATTGATATAACATATTGTATGGAATTGACATAACATATTGTATAGAATTGACATAACACCCAATTCTATTTATTTGCTACATCTAGTTGTTCCTATCAATCTAAGATGAGAATTATCTTAGGATTCTAATTCCTTTTCCTAATAAAGAAGAGGAAACCTCACTTATTTTTAATGCCCAAACCATGATATGAAAAAAGTCGATAAAGCATAAATCGCCTTTATAAGATTAGAAACCAAGCGCTAACTGCCCAATATGTGATTCGTCCGAAGCAAGATCTTATTATTTTATTGCATAGTCTCTCGTTAGATAACTACTATCTATCATATCATTTCTCATAGAAAGCTCGTATACACTTAACAAAACCACTTGTTCTTTGAACAGTAAAAAGGAAAAGCAATCAAACAAAAAAGGGGTCCGGTCTTCCTCAGTATCCATCTATAAAGATGGTAAGAGCCAATTCCATTGATTGAAATAGAAAATTTCGGAAGAATCTTAGGTTAGAATAAATTTCTAATCATCTGAATCCCTTTCTTTTCGAAATACAAACAGGGGAATCGCTCAAATATATCTTTGATTGAAAGAGTATGATTCATATCATAGATTACTCCATTTGACTCCAATGAAATTCGAAATTCAGATATTTTGATTTTATATAGTTCAAAACGCGTTGCAGAACGATCTATAAAACAAGTGATACGGTTTGATTCCTCAACTCAATTTAGTAGTACTTCTAGAGCCCACTTCTTCCCCACACTACGAGTGAAAGGGAAAATGTAAAGATTACCATTAAAGCAGCCCAAGCGAGACTTACTATATCCATATAAATTATGTCTCCTATCTCTATAAATACAAAGGAATTATTCCTCACTAATAATAGTGGAATCAATGGTGCAGAGTCAAAAAAAGGGGATTTTGTCCGAACGCTATTGATAAACCAATCTGATTCTGATTTCGAATCGGGAAAGATTAAACACAAGCAAAATATCCAAAGGGAATGGGAACATGTGAATAATAAGGCCTATTTTTTTGTTGACCCTCATAAGTAAAAACGGAAAGGGAGAAATCACTAAAAAAGATAAATCACTATCTAGTACAGACCTCTATTTCCCCTAGCCAAGCCCCCTACCCCTCAGAGATAATCGGGAAAGGGGGTATGGATTAGGGGTTATCGAAAAAAAATTCTTTTTTTTTTCTATAAAAAAAAAGATTATCCATCAAATCTAATATTGATTGGATATCCCAGCGTTCATCTCGCGAGTCCGTCATATATAACGCAACTTCCAACCCTTTCCAAAATGATGAATAGAATCATATTTCTTAGCAGGCCCTACAATCTAATCCAAGATCCAGTCATTAGACAGTCCCTTAGTATAGTAATAGAAGGGAATCATAAAGTCTTAAAAGCTCCCTACTATATATATAGAATAGATTATAATAGAATAGATTATAATATTTCCTTGAAGCCTAGATGCGAACGAGGATTCACAATCTTTTATTTTCGAAAAACCTCAGACCAAATGTTTAGAATCAAAGAAAATATCAACAGTCTTTCCTCTGTTTCTACCGGAGAATTATTCTCCGAGTTATATCAGCAGAACAGAAGAAAAGAAGAGATTTCGGGTTTTTTGTTTGATCAGGCGACACCCGGATTTGAACTGGGGAAAAAGGATTTGCAGTCCCCCGCCTTACCACTCGGCCATGCCGCCAAAATGATACAAAAATCTTCTCGGATTACTAAATTTTTATTGCACTTGAAATTTTTCATTTTTTTTTGTTTTGGATTTGATCCATTCCTTCGATTCATTCTAGAGTATCTCAAAACCCACAATGCTAAAAAAATTCTCTCGCTTTTCTATTGAGAAATCACATGTGGATTTTCCGCCGACAAATTTGAACCATTAACTATTGACTGCTTATGCTTACTTGGAATTTATGAACGCTTCTGGAGATTTGAATCTCAAAATTTTATTTTCCTAATGACATACATAAGAAAATACAAATTGAGATAAAACTAATCAGTATTTATTTTTTTTATCAAAAAATCCTTCTCAATTTCAATTATAACAAAATATATGAGTCTGTGTAAACCCCAGAACATAAATTACAGATATCTATTAGTTAGATATGTTGTCGATAGGGAATTATCAGAAAACCATTCTACTTCATT